CATTGATAAAAGCAGAATCCGAACTTCAAAAGAACAAGTACTTTCCGGATTGGAGTCGGTCAATCAATCTCTTGGAACAAATTATAAATTATCTAAAATTTATTTTTCACCTTTTGATATCTCAACAAATCGGATCTATTCAGGTCTAATTGCAGCCTTGATTAGACATTATCACAGTGGAAATGAGTTCAAAGAAGTTTAAGTCTTGGATTTATGGAAAAGTGACCAAAAAATTTCACTTTTCCAAAACCAGTAATTTTATATAATTTTACCCACCTAACATTAAAACCTACCCATTTTGGAACTATTACCTACCCAAACCTACAAAATCTCTTTACGGCCGTTTTTTGCCCCTCTCAGACGATATTTGATTTAATATCAATTCAATAAAAATATTCCATTACTTTCTCCCCATCTTACTGTAAAAATAGAGTAAACCCTAAATAAACAGCAGCTTTTTATTTAGTAAATTTTGAATTTACAGTCTTTTTAATGCTTAGCTCCTGAAAAAAAGTCTCCGCCATCAATGATAATTTTTTCATTAATAAAAAAATTATCATTGATAAACGATTTTTTTGTTTTTATACTATCGTCAATTTATTTATTTATACTAATAATATAACAAAAAAAACTCTATTTACTGTTTCAGCTACCATGATTTGTATTGGTTTAGCTTATACGCCATTAAAGAATTATCGATATGATTATGGACTTTTTAGGTTCAGGAGGTCTATTTTAAATTATGATTGCATCTCAATTAATTAAGACGACCCCAGTAGTTGGATCCGTGTATGGTTTTTATAGAACCGCTACTAAAGTTTATAATTGTACTTCGCCTGTAGGTGCAGTTAAAGAAGCTATTAAAGATTTGGTCATTAATTGTACAACACCTGCAATCAAATATCCAGTGCTTTGCGTCTCTTTACTGACATCGGGCGCTGCTTGTATTGCTACGGGTGGAAATTCCTTAGCGATTTCATGTTTTGTCAACACAGAAAGGTTAATAGTAGATGCCTAATTAAGGTATCTACTATTAAAACTATATTTATTTGTATTCCCGAGCTTTTTAGGTCTATTTCAGAGTACATTCCATGATCTTTTCAATTAAATTATTTTTTTAGTAGTAAAACTTGTTTATTTTCTACTTGATTTTGGCTGAATTGATATTATCTAGTAATTGTTTATAAGTAGACGTAATTAAGTATTTTAAATAAGTATAATATTAAATAAATATAATTATTAATAATAATCTTTATGTCACATTTCACTCATATTAAAACTCGTTTTCAAAATTTATTTTACTTAGAAAAAGCATTAAGTAAATTAAATATTAGTTACGAAAAACAAAGAAAAGTTATTGATGGTTCAAAATCATATCAAACAAATTTAGTAATTCCTCAATCGAATGGTTACGATGTAGAATTCTCTTGGAATGAACAAGAATATGAATTAGTTGCAGATTTAGCTTTCTGGAAACAATCATCACCAGTAGAAACATTCATTGATAAAATTTCTCAACAATATGCTGGGCAAGTGATTATTGGTGAAAGTCAAAAAGTTGGTTTCCAACCAGTTCAATATCAACAAAATAACGATGGTTCACAAACATTAGTTTTAGAACGTTGGAATACTGGTGCTTAAATCTCCTTTCTTTATAATTTAGGCTAACATTAAAAAACTATTAATTGAATAAAGAAAAAAAATAGGTCTCTGGAATTAAAATTTGAAATGATTCAAAAAAATGGTTCAATCAAACAGACGAATCCATTGAGACCTATTATTTTATATCTTGATCCTAAAGGATTCTAGATATTGAGAAACTTGGGACTGGATTATTTCTTATTTCATTTTTACCAATCAAACCCACTTATTTCTAAAGACCCCCTTAATAGTCTTTTTTTGGCCATTACCTTAACCGGGGGTATAAAGGCACCTTTGGTAAGCGGCAAGAGATTAGGCGTAAAAGAGCGATGAAAAGAGATTCTACGCTTAAACCATTACCTCATCGTAAGTGGTTTCTTTTGTATAATTCGAAAACAAACTTAGTCGCTTTTTACGAAGAAAAAACTCGTATATTAGTAACTTATTTAACCCCTAGTCGAAATCAAATTCAAGATATTCGATCGAATCAAAATATTCTGTAACATAATGGATTTTATATGACGACTGCTTTATGGTTTAAAGATCGATATTATAATTTATTACTATTATCCAAAAACAACAATAATAAATTAAATGGTGTTGAAGAACGAGAATTATCATCTTATAAAATAATTTTGGAGAATCAAATTTATTATAACCAAAGAGATTTGTATATTTCGTTTATTGAAGAATACTTGCGAGAAAATGCTGCTGGTACTGATGGAACCGGTTTATTTATCTATGAATTTTTTGCTTTATATCGGGAAAGTCAGGGCGACTGTAGAGCTCTGGAAGCGGATATTTTGGAAACAGGAATCTCGAGATTAGAGAACTTCTCGATCAATTCAGGGTCTACAAAATTTGGTGAGCTTATTGAAGACATTTTCGGCGAGTGTGAGTTTTACGATAAAAATATATCGGACGAGTCATTTCGATCTTTGATTAGAGAGGCACTTTTAGAAATGAAAGAATGTGTAGCAACTTATAATGATAGTGAAGCTCTTCAATCTGTAATGGTATTCTTCGTTTTTGTAAGTGCAATTGCTTACTCGGTTTTAGATCCTACTCTATTTAGCCTAGTTTGGCGATAGGCAAATATTTAACTGAAATTATTAACATTTAATAAGTTTATGATTGAATGTTAATAATTTTAATTCTGAGGGATTATAGAAGGCTTTCAAGAAAGATTGAGAGCGCTGGGATTGGGTTATTTCTTATTTCATTTTAACCAATCAAACCTACTTATTTCCAAAGAAAGGTGTTCATCACGTTAGAAAAAATTTCTGGTATATTAATGAATAAGCCTAATGATAAACAGTTAAGTCCGAATAATAAAAAATTGGACGGAATACTTTATCAATCAATTTTATTGGACCAGATAAATACGCTTTGCAAGGCTCCAGAAGTTATAAAAAAAGTCTCTGCGACTATAAAAAATTCTGAAAGTGGCGATTTTAAGTATCTTCCAGTAATTTTTATTTACCATCCGCAAACGAAATTAGTAATATTAATTCGTCTACCTGAATTAACATTCTTATCGCTTTACTGCTTAGACGAAGGGCAAGAAATTATTTTCGAACAACTAAATTTTATACCTCCCAGGTATGGAGATATTAGAAAGGTTGACCTTCTTGTTAAGGAAAAAGATATTGAGAGTAAAATCGCTGCCTGTTTTCGTGCTGGGAAAGAAAAATTTGAGGAGATACTTATTGATGTATTAAAGAGTAAGGAAAGATTTTCATAATAGGAATCATAAATTAAAATGCTAAAAAGAATTAATTATGTGTTCAATCCGGATCGTTTTTTTGAGTTAAATCAAAAAAGAAAAAATCAAGAATTAAGTAATAGTGAACGTGAAGAATTATCGAATTATAATGAACAATATTTTTATTATCTTTGTTTGAATCAAAAGTCAATTTTTCTAGATTTAATCGAAAAATTTGTAAACGATGAAATTGATTGTGACGATTTTTCAATTGAATTTGACGATTTATGGAGAACTAATCAAAAATTACTGGTTCTCCCATCTTTAAAAACATTAAAAAAGGTTAAAATAAACCCTGACTCTGGTTATTTTACACTATTATTAGATAATATCGTTGTATTGATAGATTTGTATGATTTATCAATAGACGATGATGATTCTGCTGAGATTCGACTTAAAAATAAAGTTTCAAAAGAATATTCTTTCTTTCTTAATTTCGATTCTGCAATCGATACCACAATTCAATCAGATTCATTATTAAAAAATTCAGTAATTGATAAAAATGAAAGTCAGAATCATTTCTATCAGATCATAATCTTCTTGATTATTATTTTTGTTATATACTATATATCAGAACCTGAAACATTTTATCAATTTTTTAAACAGGTTTAATTAGATTATCTACAAAAAATTAGTTAAAATAGCGCTATTTTATACTAATAAAATAGCGCTGTTTTTAATTTTCTTATTTTATTATTTCAGCTTTTTTTAATAAACTTGAAACAACTTCTGTTGGTTTTGCACCATGGCTCAACCATTTTTGAATTTTTTCAATTTCAAAATGAGACTCTTTTGAAATAGGATCGTAGTAACCAACTTCTTCAACTGGTCTACCATCTCGTCGAGTTGTATTTTCCATAATAACTAATCGATACGCTGGAGAACGTTTTCGCCCGATTCGTTTTAACCTTAATTTTAACATAGGTATAACTTAATTATAATATATAATATTTTTGTAGAAATATTGAATATCTATTCTAAGATTAAAGGATATCTAAGAATAATTATCCAACTACTTATCGTCTTGAATAATACTCAATTACAAGTAATTCATCAAGTTGTAATCCAACATCATTTCGATCACAGTAGTCTAAAACTGTTGCTTCAATTTTTGAACTATCAAATTTTAAATGACCTGGAATATTACTAACCTGATTTTCTTTAATATTATTTTCTATTAAATTTTTAGACGTACTTTTTTCTTTCACACTAATTACGTCATTTAATCGACATTGGAAACTTGGAATACTAACAGTTTTGTTATTTACTGTAATATGTCCATGGTTCACTAATTGACGAGCTTGAGCAATACTTTTTGCAAAACCTAATGTAAAACATAAAGTATCTAAACGCATTTCTAGTAATTGAAGTAAAATTAAACCCGTAACTCCTTTTCGGCGACGAGCTTCTTTAACATATCTAAACAATTGACTTTCTGTCAATCCATAGTTAAATTTTAATTTTTGTTTTTCTTCTAGACGAACACCATATTCGGTTAATTTTTTACTATCTCCACCTGCATTTCCATCTTTGCCGGGGCGATTAGTTTTATTTGATTTTTTTGTCGTTAAACCTGGTAATACGCCTAATCTTCGACTAATTCTTAATTTAGGTCCGCGATAACGTGACATAGAAACAAATTTTTAATTTATATATGATTTTTATGAATACTAAAGTGTAAAATTATAAAGAAGGGCGAGTGACCGGACTTGAACCGGCGAATGGTGGAATCACAACCCACTGCCTTAACCACTTGGCCACACCCGCCAAACCATCTTGACTAATATATTATCAGTTTATATTCTTATACGTCTAGTTTATTCTCTAAAAAATTTTAAATTAAATTCATGCCAAACTCTAAAAACTTTTTTTTAAATGGTGACCAATATTATATTGAAGATAAAATAACTCTTTTAGAGTTAATAAATTATTTTAATTACAATACTTCATTATTAGTTTTGGAATATAATAATTCAATTTGTAATAAAAAAAACTGGAATAACATTTATATTCAAGATAAAGATAAAATTGAAATCGTTACAATTGTAGGCGGTGGTTAATTTTTAAATTGATTTGAATTTGATTTTCAATTTCTTTTAAATCACATTCAAATCAATAAAAATTTAATATTTAAGGAGAATAATGAATTCTATGAAATTTCTATCGTCCTGAATAATTCTTAATTGGCTTTCGTAAAAACTAAACCATTCGTTTCTCCGTACCTTTCCATAAATCTCATAAATCGATCCCAAGCTTTTGGACTTTTCATTATATAAATTGATTCAATTGCTTCAGGCTTACCATTTACAAACCGCGCATTCACATCACGTGTTTCTAAAGTGCCTTCTTCATCAATTAAATACATTCCTGTGATTTCACCTTCTTTTGCAGTACTTTTATCTAAAATATTAGGATTTTTAAATCGAAAAGTAGCTGTTCCAGTACTACCATCTCTTGATCGCGTTAAACGAACATCTGGTAATACTTTCTCATCAAGACCTTTTATAAATTGAATCTTAGTTTCCATAATTGTATTCTTAATTCATAATCGATAAATTATAATTTAATATAATTATGCAAATTATAGAACTTAAAAACAACTTTTTCTTATTTCATTTACCATAGGATTCAAGATTAACTGGGGCGGCAGGATTCGAACCTGCGAATGGCGGAGTCAAAGTCCACAGCCTTACCGCTTGGCGACGCCCCAGAGGGTTTGAATTAGAAATTCTAATTCAAATTAAAAGATTTCAATATTGGGCAAGAAGGGATTCGAACCCCTGACACCGTAGTTCGTAGCCACGTGCTCTAGTCCACTGAGCTACAAGCCCAAAATGTAATTCTAAAAATTATATTACTATAAAAACATCACTTTAGTAAAGTTTTAAGAAAAATTTAGTAGAATTTACTTTTAACCTTGCAAAATTGGTAATTATTGAATTAACTTAATGTTTTAAATATTTTTACTAATAAATATAAAAAAAATTTATTCATAGATATATGGCAAAAAAAATTTTATATCAAGATAATGCACGACGTGCTCTTGAACGTGGTATGGAAATTATGGTAGAAGCCGTTTCGGTTACTTTAGGACCTAAAGGTCGAAACGTGGTTTTAGAAAAATCTTATGGCTCACCTCAGATTGTAAATGATGGAGTTACTATTGCCAAAGAAATTAAATTAGAAGACCATATTGAAAACACAGGAGTTTCTTTAATTCGACAAGCTGCTTCAAAAACAAATGATGTAGCAGGTGATGGGACAACAACAGCAACGGTTTTAGCCTATGCTATGGTAAAAGAGGGATTAAAAAATGTTGCTGCCGGAGCAAATCCAATTTCTATTAAATTAGGTATGGAAAAAGCGGCTCAATATTTAGTGCAACAAATTAATGAATTTGCCGAACCAGTAGAAGATATTCAATCCATTCAACAAGTTGCTTCGATTTCTGCTGGAAATGATGATGTTATTGGATCTTTAATTGCTGATGCATTAGCAAAAGTTGGAAAAGAAGGGGTAATTTCTTTAGAAGAAGGAAAAGGAATTGTAACTGAATTAGAGATTACGGAAGGAATGAAATTAGAGAAAGGTTTTATTTCACCTTATTTCATTACAAATACTGAAAAAATGGAAGCTTTATATGATAATCCATATATTCTTTTAACCGATAAACGAATTACATTAGTTCAACAAGATTTATTACCTATTTTAGAACAAATTACTAAAACAAAACGTCCACTTTTACTGATTGCTGAGGATGTTGAAAAAGAAGCATTGGCAACATTAATCTTAAATAAATTAAGAGGGATTATCAATGTTGTAGCTGTTCGAGCACCTGGCTTCGGTGAATTGCGGAAACAAATGTTAGAGGATATGGCGATTTTAACTGGAGGAACAGTTATTACTCAAGATGCGGGGTTAAGTTTAGACAATATTCAATTAAATTTATTAGGCCAAGCTCGTCGAATTATTGTAACTAAAGAGACAACAACAATCGTTGCAGATGGACAAACCAATGATAATATTCAAGTTCGTTGTGAACAACTTAGAAAACAAATTAATTTAGCTGATACAGGCTACGAAAAAGAAAAATTGCAGGATCGAATTGCTAAATTATCCGGCGGTATTGCAGTAATTCGAGTAGGTGCTGTAACAGAAACTGAAATGAAAGATAAAAAATTACGATTAGAAGATGCAATCAATGCAACTAGAGCTGCGGTTGAAGAAGGAATTGTTCCTGGAGGTGGAGCAACTCTAACTCACTTATCGGAAAATCTTGTAACCTGGGCTAAAAATAATTTAAAAGAAGATGAATTAATCGGAGCAATGATTATTTCAAGAGCAATTTTAGCGCCACTTAAACGAATTGCTGAAAATGCAGGAATAAATGGTCCTGTTATCATCGAAAAAGTTCAACAACAAGAGTTTGAAATTGGTTATAATGCAGCAAAAAATACCTTTGGAAATATGTATGAAGAAGGAATTGTTGATCCAGCCAAAGTAACACGTTCCGGTCTTCAAAATGCAACATCGATTGCAAGTATGATTTTAACAACTGAATGTATTATTGTTGATGATAGTCAAACTGTTAGTGAATCTTAAATTCACTAACAGTTTTTTAATTTTTAGAAATTATAAATCATTTAAATTTGACATTGGATCTGAATTTGATTCATTATTCATTTTAGATTCTAACATTTCTTTCATAACTGTTTTTAACTCTTCAACTTGAGATTTTAAAGATTCAAAATTATCACTTTGATTATCTTGTCGAATTTGTTCAATCAGTTTTGTAATATTTTCTTGTTTTTCGTCAGAGATAGTGTCTTTCACAAGACCAAGTTCTTTTTCAGCTTCGAAACATAAAGCTTCGGCTTGGTTTTTTAAATCAATATTTTCTCGTTTTTCTTTATCAAGAGAAGCATATTTTTCAGCTTCAGCTAACATATCTTCTACTTCATTTTCATTTAGATTCGATGCACCTTGAATTGTAACAGATTGTTCTACGCCTGTTTCTTTTTCTCTTGCTTTTACTGATAAGATTCCATCTACATCAATATCAAATGTAACTTCAATTTGTGGAACACCACGTTCCGCAGCTGGAATTCCATCTAATCTGAAATTACCAAGACTTTTATTGCCTGCAACTAATTCTCGTTCACCTTGTAAAATATGAATTTCTACATTTGTTTGATTATCAACAGCAGTTGAAAACATTTCTGATTTTTTAACTGGAATTGTTGTATTTCGAGCAATAATTTTCGTCATTACTCCACCTAATGTTTCAACCCCTAATGATAATGGTGTAACATCTAATAATAAGATATCTTTCACTTCACCAGCTAAAATACCAGCTTGAATTGCCGCTCCAATAGCAACTACTTCATCCGGGTTTACAGACTGGTTAGGTTTTTTACCTGTTAATGATTCTACTAATTCTTGAATTGCTGGAATTCGTGTTGAACCACCTACTAATACCACTTCATTAATATCAGATTTATCAAGTCTTGCATCACTTAATGATTTTTCTACAGGGATTCGACAACGGCTAATTAAATCTTCACATAATTTTTCAAAAAGTTCTCTTGTTAGTTCTTCTTCAATATGTTTTGGACCTGTTTTATCAGCTGTAATAAATGGTAAGTTAATTGTCGTTTTATCAACTGTTGATAACTCGATTTTTGCTTTTTCAGCTGCTTCCGTTAATCGTTGTAAAGCTTGAATGTCATCACCTAAATCAATCCCTTCTCTTTCTTTGAAGTTATTAATTAACCAGTTAACTAAAACATTATCAAAATCATCACCACCTAAATTTGTATCACCTGCAGTTGATAATACTTCAAAAATACCATCACCTACTTCTAAGATTGAAACATCAAATGTACCACCACCTAAATCAAAAACTAAAATAGTTTCGTTTTGTTTTTTATCTAATCCATAAGCTAACGAAGCAGCAGTTGGTTCATTAATAATTCGTAAAACCTCAACTCCAGCAATTTTACCAGCATCCATTGTTGCTTGACGCTGTGAATCATTAAAGTATGCAGGTACAGTAATAACAGCTTGTGTTACATCTTGACCTAAATAATCTGTTGCATCATTAATTAATTTTCTTAAAACTTGTGCAGAAAGTTCTTCTGGACTAAATTCTTTTTTTAAGGCAGGACAATTAATTTTAATATTATCATTTTGATCCTTACCTACTTTATATGGTAATTTTTTTGATTCCTGTGCAATCTCTCCTTCTTTTGACCCAATAAACCGTTTCACTGAAAAGAAAGTGTTTTCAGGGTTAATAACCGCTTGACGTTTTGCAATTTGACCTACTAATAATTCTTCTTTTTTTGTATATGCAACAATAGAAGGTGTCGTTCGTAAACCTTCAGCGTTAATAATTACACTTGGCTGACCACCTTCAATTGCAGCTACTACAGAGTTTGTCGTACCTAAATCAATTCCTACAACTTTTGCCATTTTTCTTTTTTATAGTTTATGTTTTATAGTAAATTATAACTCTATCATTCATAAACCAATAAACCTAAGGAACCGTAATGGTAGAATAATATTGTAACATAGTTTATTTGTCTTATCTAGACAAAAATTACCAAATTTTTTAAACTATCGAAAAAGTTTATAAATGTATTCGAATAGTTTTTCAACTTAAACTATTAGAAAATGTTAAAAACTTTTGTCTATTCTAATGGCTCATTTAAGACGAGATAGTTTATATTCAACTAAGTTTTTTCGAGAAAGAATATGATTATCATAGTTCAATTTAATGATTATTTTGTAGAGTTTTAAAGTCGCTACTATTTTTCAATCAGTAGCAGATTTAAATTGACACAATTTACCGATTTTAATTGGTTTATTTAGTAATACAGGTTAAAAAATAACAAAGTTAATAATCATGAATAAATTTGGAGGAATCCTGTGGCTGTAGGTTTATTAGGGAATAAAATTGGTATGACTCAAATTTTTGATGAATCCGGTAATATTATTCCAGTTACAATTTTAAAAGTTGGACCTTGTGTCGTAACACAAGTCAAAATGAAATCAAAAGATGGATATGATGCAATTCAAATTGGTTATGGGAATGTTGCAAGTAAATCATTAACTCAACCAGAATTGGGACATCTACAAAAATCAAACATTCAACCTTTAAAATATTTAAAAGAATTTAGAACAACTGAAGAAGATGAATTTTCAATTGGTCAAGTATTAAACGTTGATTCATTTTCAGCAGGTGAGTTTGTAAATGTAAGAGGTAAGAGTATTGGTAAAGGTTTTTCTGGTCTTCAAAAACGACATAACTTTACTCGAGGTCCAATGACACATGGTTCAAAAAACCATAGAGCACCTGGTTCAATTGGTATGGGAACAACACCAGGTCGTGTTTTACCAGGTAAAAAAATGGCAGGTCAATTAGGAAACAAAATCACAACAATTAAGAAACTTAAAGTTATTCAAACAAATTCAGAAGAAAATATTTTAGTTATTAAAGGATCTGTTCCTGGAAAACCTGGAAACTTATTAAGTATTGTTTCTTCAGATTAGATTAACTCAAGTTACAAAATAAATATATTGAAATATAAGTATGACCACTCAAAAATTTATAACATATACTCCATTGGATATAAATGGAAAACAATTAAGTGATAGTCATGAACTAAAGTTAAGTGTTCTTGAAAACTCAGGTAATTACTTATTACATAAGGATGTTATACGACACTCTAGTTCTCAAACACAAGGTACTACTTCAACAAAAACTCGAAGTGAAGTTCGAGGTGGTGGTAGTAAACCATGGCGTCAAAAGGGTACTGGGCGTGCTCGAGCAGGTTCAAGCCGTTCACCTTTATGGAAAGGTGGTGGTGTTATTTTTGGACCGAAACCGAAAAAAGTTTCTTTAAAATTAAATAAAAAAGAACGTCGGTTAGCTTTGCAAACTTTGTTATATAACAAAAAAAATAATATAGTACTTATCGAAGATTTAGAAAATGGAATTACGGAACCAAAAACTAAAAATTTTGTAAAAATTTGTCAGGATTGTACGATTAATTTAGATCAAAAAGTTTTAGTCATTGTTTCGAAAAAAACAGCTCCATTAAAATTAGCGACACAAAATATTAAAAATGTTGAACTAATTTCAGCTTCAAGTATCAATACTTTAAGTTTATTAAAAGCAAAGCAAATTATATTAACTCCATTAGCACTAAATGATATAAAGGAGATTTATTGTGACTAACTCTTCTAATTTCTCTCGTAGTAATGCACAAGTTATTAAATATCCTATTATTACAGATAAAGCTACACGACTTTTAGAAAATAATCAGTATAGTTTTGTAGTAGATCCGTCTTCAGATAAAATTACAATCAAAGCAGCAATTGAATATTTGTTTAACGTAACAGTTGTAAAAGTGAATACATGTCGTTTACCACGTAAGAAAAAACGTGTCGGGAAATATATTGGTTGGAAACCCCAATATAAAAAAGCAATTGTAACTTTATCTGAAGGCGATGTAATTAATTTATTTACTGAGAATTAATAAATAAAATAAAAGAATCAAGTTTATGAGTATTCGTCTTTACAAATCATATACACCAGGTACAAGAAATCGAGCACTTTCAGCATTCAGTGAAATTACAAAAACTAAACCAGAAAAAAGTTTAATTCGAAAAAATCATCGAAATAAAGGCCGAAACAATCGAGGTGTCATTACTATTAGACATCGCGGTGGTGGCCATAAAAAACGTTACAGATTAATCGATTTTAAACGTAATAAATATGGTATTCAAGGGATTGTAGCATCTATTGAATATGATCCAAATAGAAATGCTCGAATTGCATTGATAAATTATATTGATGGTGAAAAACGATATATTTTACATCCAAAGAATTTAAGTGTTGGAGATACTATTCTTTCGGGTTCTGGTTCACCATTAAGTATTGGTAATACTTTACCATTAGAAGAAATTCCTCTAGGAACATCAATTCATAATATTGAATTAATTCCAAATCGTGGAGGACAAATTGTTCGAGCAGGCGGAACATCAGCGAAAATCTTAGCAAAAGAAGGAGATTACGTTACTTTACGATTACCATCAAAAGAAATCCGATTAATTCGTAAAGAATGCTTAGCTACAATTGGCGAAGTTAGTAATAATGATGCATTTTTAGTACAAAGTGGAAAAGCTGGAAGAACTCGTTGGTTAGGGAAACGACCAACTGTTCGTGGTTCTGTTATGAACCCATGTGATCACCCGCATGGTGGTGGGGAAGGAAGAGCACCAATTGGTAGAACTCGACCATTAACTCCATGGGGTAAACCTGCACTAGGAATTAAGACAAGAAAAAGAAAAAAAATGAGCGATGCTTATATTCTTCGTCGACGTTCTTAAAATACAGTTTAACAATTTATAAAGTAAAAATATTTTAAAGATGCCAAGATCATTAAAAAAAAGCCCGTTCGTTGCCTATCATTTATTAAAAAAAATTAATCAAATGAATAAGGCTGGTAAAAAAGATACTACAATTACAACGTGGTCTAGATCATCGACTATTTTGCCAAGTATGATTGGATTTACGATTGCGGTATACAATGGAAAACAGCATGTACCAATTTTTATTTCAGATCAGTTAGTTGGGCATAAGCTTGGAGAATTTGTATCTACAAGAAATTTTAGATCTCATATTAAAACTGATAAAAAGACAAAACGTTAAATAAATTAAGAAATGAATCGAATTCTTTAGAAGACTAGATGTCGATCCAATGAAGAATTTTCGAGAATTCAAAAACTAAATCAAATAAGCAAAGTTAAGGTAAATTAGTTCAGTATAATAAATCGGATGAAATTACATCCAAAACGTTTTACATAAGATATGAAAAAAAATAAGCGAAGGGAAAGTAAATCAATACTATATCCGCAATTTTTTGAAAGTGGCTCGAAAACTTTTCACATTAAATATGACAAAAAATTATCGTCAGTTGCTAAACTTGTTTTAAATAGTTTTAAAAATAAATATCTTTATTACGCAATAGATGATATTTCTTATTCATTTGAATCAAATCCAAGGGAACGGGATAATCTTTTAGGAATTTTAAAGTCACTTGTTCTTTCATTGCAGAACAATTTCTCCATTAATTTTTTTGATATTTGGATTTATGAAATTTATATTAATGAAATATCAAAAGTTAATAAGTTTCTTAATAATGACTTATCAAATCTTGAGCAAGGTACTTGTATAACTATCAAACTTTTGTATAAGACACCAATATCTCCTAAAAAACTAGATTCCTTATGGTAAATTTTTAGAATTACTGGTAAGGATTTTTGAAGGATCTGCTTATTCTTTGATTAGATTTATGAAACATTATGAATGTTCAAACTATCAGTTTTTTAAAAGTTCAATCTTTTTATTGAATATTACATATTAAAAATTATTTATGTCAAACAACCAATCAGTCAAAGCAGTAGCTAAATATATTCGTATGTCTCCTCATAAGATAAGACGAGTTTTAGATCAAATCCGAGGTCGTTCATATCAAGAGGCATTAATGATTTTAGAATTTCTTCCATATGATGCTGGTGGACCTATTTGGCAAGTAGTTCACTCGGCAGCAGCAAATGCGAAACATAATTATGGATTAGATAAAAAGAAACTAATCATTGATGAAATTTTTGCAGATGAAGGACCAAAATTAAAAAGAATTAGGCCACGTGCTCAAGGTCGAGCATATAAAATTTTAAAGCCAACTTGCCATATTACAGTGGTTATGAAAGCAAGTAGTTAAAAAACAAACAATCAATTTAATTTACAATTTAAGGGATTAATTCTATGGGTCAAAAAACACATCCTTTAGGATTTAGATTAGGTATTACCCAAGAACATAAATCGAAATGGTATGCTAATTTTAATCAATATGCCAATATTTTAGAAGAAGACGATAAAATTCGAACTTATATTAATACAATTTCACAAGCTAATAGTATTGCAAATGTTCAAATTAATCGAAATGGATTAAACGATCAGATTCAACTAAATATTGAAACTGGAAAACCAGGTATTTTAGTCGGTGATAGAGGCGCTGGACTTGAAAATTTACTAAATAATATTAAAAAGATATTACCAGAAAGCCGTCAACTTACTATTAATGTTTTTGAAGTAGAAAAAGTGGATTTAAATGCTTCACTTTTAGCTGATTTAGTTGCTGAACAACTAGAAAAACGGATTGCATTTAGACGAGCAATTCGTGAAGCTTTACAACGTGCGCAAAAACAGAATGTGAACGGAATTAAAATTCAAGTTTCTGGACGCTTAAATGGAGCAGAAATTGCTCGAAGTGAATGGATTCGCGAAGGTCGTGTACCTTTACAAACTTTACGTGCCGATATTGATTATGCAACACAAGAAGCAAATACAATTTATGGTGTTTTAGGAATTAAAGTTTGGTTATTTAAAAGTGAAATCTTATCAAAATAAAAGAAATTCTTAAAAATTGAGAAAGGTTATAATTTATTAAATTAATTTGTTATGTTAAGTCCAAAAAGAACAAAATATAGAAAACATCATCGTGGACGTATGCGCGGGACAAAAACTCGTGGAAATGAAATTTGCTTTGGAAATTTTGGTTTACAAGCAATAGAACCAAATTGGGTTACATCACGTCAAATCGAAGCAGCTCGACGAACAATTACTCGATACACAAAACGTGGTGCGAAACTATGGATTCGAATTTTTCCTGATAAAACTGTAACAGCTCGTGCTGCTGAATCAAGAATGGGTTCAGGTAAAGGGGCTGTAGATTATTGGGTAGCTGTAGTAAAGCCGGGAACAATTATTTTTGAAATTGGTTCTGTTCCTGAAGAAGTTGCGAAAGGTGCTTTAAGCTTAGCAGCTTATAAATTACCACTAAAAACAAAATTTATTATTAAAGACAAATATTAAATAAAAATATGGGTGTACCTCAGTTTACTGATATTATTTCACTTTCAAATGCAGAAATTTCGGAAGCAATTATTGAAACTGAAAATCAATTATTTAATTTACGTTTTAAAAAAGCTACTCGTCAAAATTTTAAATCGCATGAAATAAAATTTGCAAAATGTCGCTTAGCTCAATTAAAAACACTTTTAACATCAAGATTACAAGATCTTGAACAAAAAGAAGAATTAACAACTTAATCGCAAATTAAGATTAAAGGGTAGAAATTATACTATTCAATAGAAATTTAAGGAGTTTTGAATGCCAGTCAAGCAAGAAATTGGTATTGTAATTAGTAATAAAATGCAAAAAACTATTGTGGTAAAAATTGATGACCGCTATTCACATCCAATGTATTCTAAGACATTATCAAAAACTAAAAAATATTTAGCTCACGATGAATTAGAAAGTTGTAATATTGGTGATCAAGTATTAGTTGAAGAATGTCGACCATTAAGTAAAAGAAAACGTTGGAAATTAGTCAAAGTTATTTCAAAATCATCGTTAATATAAGTTAAATGATATTTTTATGATTTATCCTCAAACAATGTTAACAGTAGCCGATAATACGGGTGCTAAAAAAGTTATGTGTATTCGGGTATTGGGTGGTAGCAAAAAATATGCAAAAATTGGTGATACAATTATCGCAGTAGTTAAAGAAGCTATTCCTAATATGCCAATAAAACGCTCTGATATCGTTAGAGCAATTGTTGTAAGAACAAAGAAAACTATTCGACGTCAAGATGGGATGTATATCCGATTTGATGATAATGCAGCTGTACTTGTAAATGCAGAAAACAATCCACGTGGAACTCGTGTATTTGGTCCTGTAGCGCGTGAAATTCGTGATAAGAATTTTTCAAAAATTGTGTCATTAGCGCCGGAGGTTTTATAAATGTCAAAAAAACAGAAAATCCATGTAAAAGTCGGTGATATCGTTGTAATTATTTCCGGGTTTCATAAAAATGAAACAGGTGAAATTATGAAAATTAATAAGAAAACAGGAAAAGTTCTTGTTAAAGGAATTAATTTCAAATTTAAACATGTTAAACCAAATACAGAGAATGAAATCGGAGAAATTAAACAATTTGAAGCTCCTATTCATCATTCAAATGTGAGATTAAATTAAATTTAGAAGAAGTGTCTTAATATGCTAAATCAACATTCATTAGAAGAAATTGCTGATATTCATAATTTACTTGGCGATATCAAGAAAGAGTACAATGAAGGGATCAAGCCAATTTTAATAAAAAATAGTCCAAAATTATTTAAAAATCCTCATACTGTTCCTAAATTAAAAAAAATTCAAATTAACCGTGGTCTGGGCTTAGCTGCTCAAAATACGAATGTTTTGAAAAAAAATATTGAAGAATTTGAACGAATTACAGGACAAAAACCAATTATCACAAGATCGAAAAAGGCAATTGCTGGATTTAAAATTCGAGAAAATATGGAATTAGGTTTAAGTGTAACATTACGAGGTCAAAAAATGTATACATTTTTAACTAAGTTAATCTTTTTTACATTTGCTCAAATTCGGGATTTTCGTGGTTTATCTTTAAGAAGTTTTGATAAAGCTGGGAATTATACTTTTGGTTTAAAAGAACAATTAATCTTTCCAGAGGTTGAATATGATGAAGTAGAACAAACTCAAGGTTTTACTATTAACATCGTTTTAGAAAACTGTTCCCCTCATTATCGATCAAAATCAATCGATAAAATTTTAAATGGTATGATTCTATTTAAATTTTTACGTTTTCCATTAAATGATTGTGGATATTATGAAAAATATTCATCAGTTCAAGAAATTAATCGTGCTTGGGACAAGAAAAAACATTTAAAACGTAAACGTTGGTCACAAGAATAAAAAATGACAAAATCTAACAGTTAAGGAGAGAATCTTGGTAAACGACACAATTTCAGATATGTTAACAAGAATTCGAAATGCCAATATGGTAGGACATCAAATTGTTCAAATTCCCTCTACAAAAATATCTTTAGCTATTACAGAGATTTTAAAAGAAGAAGGCTATATTGAAGATTTCGAAAGTTATAGTGAAAATGATAGAAAGTATTTATTACTTTCATTAAAATATATTGGAAAATCTCGAAATCCAGTGATTTGTAAAATTAAACGAATCAGTAAACCAGGTTTACGAGTATATTCAAATGCTAAACAATTACCAAAAGTTTTAGACAATTTAGGTATTGCAATTATTTCAACATCAAACGGAGTAATGACAAACTTGAAAGCTAAAGAGCTTGGTATTGGAGGCGAAATTCTATGTTATATTTGGTAAATACAAGGAGTCTCTAAAATGTCACGTATCGGTAAATTACCAATTACGCTACCAGACAACGTTGATGTTAACTATACTGAATCAGAAGTTACAGTAAAAGGTAAATTTGGAACATTACAAACAAAAATTCCAGATATTATTGCTCTTACACAAGAGGATAAAAGATTACGAGTAAATTTAAAGTCTGAATCACGAAGTAATCGTTCATTGCATGGTTTATATCGAACATTAATTAATAATATGGTTATTGGAGTTTCAGAACAATTTCAATTAACTTTAATCTTAAAAGGTGTTGGATATCGGGCAGCGGTTCAAGGGAAACAAATTGTCTTAAATTTAGGCTATAGTCATCCTGTTACAATTGATATTCCTGATCAAATTTCCGTTGAAGTTGCTCAAAATACAACTATTAATATAAAATCGTGTGATAAAGAATTATTAGGTCTATTTGCAGCTAATATACGAACTTGGCGTCGTCCTGAACCTTATAAAGGAAAAGGTATTTTATATCAAGGTGAGCAAATCATTCGTAAAGCTGGAAAATCAGCAAAATAATTGACTTCTTTAACTTTATTTTCAAAATAGTTAATATCAAAAAATGCCTGGTTCATAATTTATGAATTCAAACGTTTTTAAAAAATAAAAAATTCTAACTATGAAACTTTCAAAACGAACTTTGTTAAAATTGAAAAACAAGAATAAAAAATTAAAACCCGAAAAATACAAAAAATTAAAGCGTGAGGCTTTAAGAGGTAAAATTAAAGGAACTTTAGAGAGACCAAGATTATCAGTGTATCGTTCAAATGAAAATATTTATGCACAAATCATTGACGATACAAGTTCTAAAACTTTACTTGCTTGTTCTACATTAGATCGTTCGATTAAACTTGCTCTTGCAAATGGACGAACGTGTGATGCTTCTAGACTTATGGGAGAGAAATTAGCAGAGTTAAGTTTGAAACAAAATATTAAACAAATTGTTTTTGATCGAGGTCCTTATTTATATCACGGAAGAATTAAAGCTTTAGCCGACGGAGCTAGAGCTGGCGGTCTTCAATTTTAAATTAAAATTTGTAACTAAGTATACAGGTTAAATATATTTTATGAGTAGCGATTTAAAAAAATTAAATAAATTAAAAAAGAATTCTCGACGTAATCAAGAACCTAAATTGGTTGAACGATTAATAAAAATCAGTCGAGTTTCAAAAGTAACCAAAGGTGGGAAAAAATTAAGTTTCCGCGCAATTGTAGTAGTTGGTGATGAAAATGGACAAGTTGGTGTTGGTGTTGCAAAAGCTGATGATGTAGTAAACGCTTTCAAAAAAGCAAAAAGTGATGGACGTAAAAATTTAATTAAACTTCCTATTACAAAATCATTAAGTATTCCTCATGACGTAAAAGGCTCTTTTGGTGCCTGTGACGTAATTATGCGACCTTCGGTTGAAGGTTCAGGGGTAATCGCTGGTGGAGCTGTTCGAATTGTGTTAGAAGTTGCTGGTGTAAAAAATGTTATTGCGAAGCAATTAGGATCTAACAATCTATTAAATAATGCTCGAGCAGCAGTGTGCGCATTAGACAATTTAACAACAAAATCTCAAGTCGCAAAAAAAAGAAACTTAGATTTAAATTAATTTAGTAACTATCAATTAGAAATAAAACAGTGAGAATTAATAAAGATATTAGAGATACTATATTAAAACGGTTATTTATAAGTCTTGGAATATTATTACTAATTCGTGTTGGTACATTTCTTCCTGTTCCAGGAATTAATCATACTGATTTAGCATTTTATCTTCAAAGACATTCCGTTACTAGAAATTTCATAAGTACGTTTTCTGGTGATAATACTTTTGTAATTGGATTATTTACACTAAATATATTTCCATATATCAACGCATCGATTTTCGTCCAACTAATATTAGGATTTTCACCTAAACTTTCAAAATTACAAAAAGAAGGTGATTTAGCAGGACGGCGTAAAATTAATCGATTAACACGTTTAATTACTTTAGGTTGGGCTATTATTCAAAGTTTCAGTCTTGCTTTTTACTTGAAACAAGTTTTATTTGATTGGAACTATATTTTAGCTATTGAAATTGTAATTTGGTTAACAACTGGTGCAATGATAGTTTTATGGCTAAGCGAATTAATTACCGATTATGGGTTAGGAAATGGAGCATCACTCTTAATTTATACAAATATCATTTCAAGCTTACCAAATCTTTTGAATAAGATCGTTACTGAAAATAGTGAAAACTTTTCTCTTTCTTCAGCATTAGGAATTGGTCTTTTAATATTTGTTTCTTTATATGGAATTGTATTTTTACAAGAAGGATCTCGAATTATTCCGTTACTATCCTCAAAACAATTAAATCAAACATCAGCACAAGATTCTGTAGGAACTAATAATTATATTCCGCTACGTTTTAATCAAGCTGGTGTTATGCCGATTATCTTGACTACGGCAATTTTAGTTGTTCCAAGTTATATCAGTAATTTAGGTTTGTTACCCCAAATTAATCTTCCAATAAATTTTGAATCATTGAAATTTGTTTATTGGATTGGATATTTTTTATTAATATTGGTATTTAGTTCTTTCTATTCAACGATTGTTTTAAATCCAAAAGATATTTCAGATCAATTACAAAAAATGGCGGTTACGATACCTGGAATTCGACCAGGAGTTCAGACTACCTTCTATTTAAAGCAGTTAATGAAACGAATAACTTTAATCGGAGCAACAATGCTTGCTATTTTAGCAACATTACCAAACTTTATAGAATCAACATTAAATATTACAAGTCTTAACGGATTAAGTACAACTTCGTTATTAATTTTAGCAGGGGTTGTTTTAGATTTAGTTCGAGAAGTCAAGAATATCTACTATTCTAATATTTATAATAATATGTATCAATAAAATAAAAATTACTATTTAAAAATTTACAATGAAAGTTCGTCCTTCAGTCAAAAAAATGTGTGATAAATGTCGTGTAATTAAACGACATGGTAGAATTATGGTAATTTGTCCAAATCCAAAACATAAACAACGTCAAGGATAATATTTAAAGGAGTTTAGCAAATGGTCAGATTAGTTGGTGTTGATTTACCAAGAAAGAAAAGAGTTGCATATGCACTTACTTATATTCATGGTATTGGTCTTACATCTGCCAAAAAAATTGTTGAAATGGCAGATATTGACCCTGAAACAAGAAGTGATGATTTAACTACTGAAGAAACAGTAGCATTACGTCAAACATTAGAAAATATCGATTTAAAACTTGAAGGTGATTTAAGAAGATTTAACGGATTAAATATTAAACGGTTAAATGAAATCAATTGTCATCGAGGAAAAAGACATAGAAATAGTTTACCTGTGCGTGGTCAACGAACTCGAACAAACGCTCGCTCTCGACGTGGAGCGAAAAAGACTGTTACGGGTAAGAAATAATAAAAAAAATTTTATTTGTAATATTTTTATATGGCACAAACAACTAAAAAATCAAATAGTAAAAGAGATAAAAATAACTTTGCAAATGGTATTGTTCATATTAAATCAACCTTTAATAATACGATCGTAACAATTACTAATTTGACAGGTGATACAATTGCATGGGCTTCAGCAGGAAGTGCAGGCTTTAAAGGAGCTCGTAAAAGTACACCTTTTGCAGCTCAAACAGCTGCAGAAAAAGCAGCTTTAGAAGCTTTAAGTACTGGGATGAAAAATGTTGAAATCTTAGTAAAAGGACAAGGATCAGGACGTGAAACCGCAATTCGAGCAATTGAAGGTGCAGGATTTGCTATTTCTTCAATTCAAGATATTACTTCAGTTCCACATAATGGATGTCGACCTCCAAAACGACGTCGTGTTTAGAAAGAATTTCTATTTCTAATAAATTAAATTATGAATAACATTTCTATTAAGTGTCTTAAATCAGAAAAAATTCAGTCAGGTACTTGTCATGGACAGTTTTTAATAAATTCTTTAAGACCAGGACAGGGAATAACAATTGGAAATCAATTAAGACGAGTACTTTTAGGTGATTTAGGTGGAGTTGCAATCTCTGCAGTTCGAATTGCCGGTGTCAGTCATGAATTTTCAACAATTCCCGGGATTCGCGAAGATATTCTTGAAATTCTATTAAACTTAAAAGGAATTGTTTTTAAAAGTCAAACAAAAGATACACAATTTGGACGGTTAAAAGTTCAAGGTCCAAGTGTAATTACAGCTGATTTAATTCAACTACCAGCAAATTTAGAAATTGTAAATCCAAATCATTATATTGCAACGATCTCTACATCGAATATTCTTGAAATTGAATTTAAATTTGAATATGGAATTGGATATAAATTAGCATCTCAAACTTTTTCAGATGAAGCTGAAAATTATTTACAGCTTGATACAATTTTTATGCCTGTTCAAAAAGTAGATTTTAAAATAGAAAATGTTTATGATACTGCCAATAATATTACAGAAAGATTATTTCTTGATATTTGGACAAATGGTAGTATCTCTCCTAATGATGCTTTAGAATCGGCAGCTCAGATTATTATTGACTTATTTACTTTATTAATTAACAATAAAGATACAAATGAGAGTAATCAATTAGAAACAAAAACTCGATCAATTAGTATTGAACCATATACTAATATTGCGATTGAAGAATTGCAATTATCGGTTCGAGCATATAACTGTTTAAAAAAAGCTCAAATAAATACCGTTGGTGATTTATTACAATATTCGCCAGAAAAATTACAAGAACTTAAAAATTTTGGTCGAAAATCAGCGGATGAAGTTTTTTCTACATTAAAAAATAAACTAGGTATTATTTTAAAGTAATGAATGGTTTTATTTGTGACTTTTAATTCACTAAAACTTTTCATTATTTATTTTTAACAAAAATTATGAATTCATTAAATAAAACATTTTTACCTACGAAAAATTACAAAAATCGTAATTGGTTTATTATTGATTGTAAAGGACAAAAATTAGGTCGACTTGCAACAATAATTGCTGCTTTATTAAAAGGCAAAGTAAAACCTCATTATCATCCATCAATTGATATGGGAGATTATGTAATTTTAGTAAATGCAGATTCAATTATTTTAAACGAAGATAGTAAACACTATATTGTTAATAAGCCAGGTAGACCTGGACGTTCTTTAAAGATTAAGAACGTTTTAGATTGTCTTCCACAATTAACAATTGAACGAGCTGTGAAAGGAATGTTATCAGAAACTGAAACAAAAAGATTAATGAGACGATTAAAGATTTTTAATAGTGAAGATCATTCTCATAAAGCTCAATCTCCTATCGAAATTGATGTTTCAAATTTCCGATTAACAACACAATTTAACAGCAACGATATTCAACTTACTTAATTAAGTTAGAATTTGAGAAATATATTGTAAGAAATAATGATAACTCAAAATTTTCATAACTTATTCATGAAAATTCAAAATAAAAATAATATATTTAGAAATATTTAAATTTATGGTAGAATTAGTTTTTCAGAAAGAAAATATTGGACTAGGAAAACGAAAACAAGCAGTTGCACGTGTTTTCTTAATCCCAGGAGAAGGAAATTTAATTATTAATAAAGTTTCCGGTGATAAATATTTACAATATAATGATAGCTACTTAAATTTAGTTTGGTCGCCTTTAGAAAAATTAAGCTTAGAAAAAAATTTTGATATTATAGCAATCGTTAAAGGTGGCGGACTAACAGGACAGGCTGAAGCAATTCAATTAGGCCTTGCAAGATTATTATGTAAAATGGACAAAGAAAACCGTCCAGTTTTAAAACCATTTGGATTCTTAACTCGTGATTCAAGAATTAAAGAACGTAAAAAATATGGTTTACGGAAAGCGAGAAAAGCTCCACAATACTCAAAACGTTAATTTTTATAAAATATGCCAAAATCTAATATACATCCTACATGGTATGAAAACACACCTGTTATGTGTGATGGAAAACCACTTTGTTTAATTGGTTCAACAAAAAGTGAATTACAAGTTGATATTTGGTTAGCTAACCATCCTTTTTATACTGATTCACAAGTTCTTATTGATAGTGAAGGTCGAGTTGAAAAATTCATGAAAAAATATCAATTAGATGCAATCGATTAATAATTCGTCAAATTTAGTTATAAGAAATTTATGCCAACTATACAACAATTAGTTCGTTCAAGACGTATACAAATCAAAAAAAAGACAAAATGCCCTGCGCTTGTGAATTGTCCGCAGCGTCGTGGTGTTTGTACACGTGTATACACGACAACACCGAAAAAACCAAATTCAGCAATTCGAAAAGTAGCACGTGTCCGCTTAACATCAGGATTTGAAGTTACAGCTTATATTCCAGGAATTGGACATAATTTACAAGAACATTCGGTTGTTTTAATTCGTGGTGGTCGAGTAAAAGATTTACCTGGGGTTCGTTATCATATTGTCCGAGGTGCTCTAGATACAGGTGGTGTTAAAGATAGAACACAAGGTCGCTCAAAATATGGAGTAAAAAAACCAAAAGGTGACAATTAATAATATTTAAATTAAGAAATTCAAAAAATTAAATTTCTTAATTTAAATTCATAAAAAAAGATTTATAAATTATATTATGTCTCGTCGAAATATTTCAAAAAAACGTTTTCCAGAAGCCGATTCAATTTATAATAGTTACTTAGTTAGTTTACTTATTTCAAGAATTTTAAAATCTGGAAAGAAAACTATTGCTAAAAACATTGTTTACCAAGCATTTGATATTATAAAGACAAAAACAAACGAAGATCCATTAGCAATTTTCGAAAAAGCTATTAGAAATGCAAGTCCTGTCGTAGAAGTGAAAGCTCGACGAGTTGGGGGCTCTACATATCAAGTACCTGTCGAAGTTAGTGGTTTCCGTGCAACAAATTTATCGTTACGTTGGCTAATTCAATATGCTCATCAACGAGCTGGAAGAAGTATGTCAATTAAATTAGCTAATGAAATTATTGACACAGCGAACGATATCGGTAATACTATTAAGAAAAAGGAAGAAACTCATAGAATGGCTGAAGCTAATAAAGCCTTTGCCCATTTTAGATATTAATTTCTAATATATCCAAATTCTCGCTAAAAGCTTAAGGATAAAAATATAATTTTTTTTAACATTTAAAGGAATTTTAAAAATGGCACGTGAAAAATTTGAACGTACAAAACCGCACGTTAATATTGGTACAATTGGTCATGTTGACCACGGTAAAACAACATTAACAGCTGCAATTACAGCAACATTAGCATTAGACGGTAATGCTGCAGTAAAAGATTATTCAGATATTGATGGTGCTCCAGAAGAACGTGCACGTGGTATTACAATTAATACAGCACACGTTGAATACGAAACTGAAACTCGTCACTATGCACACGTAGATTGTCCAGGTCACGCGGATTACGTGAAAAATATGATTACTGGTGCAGCTCAAATGGATGGAGCTATTTTAGTTGTTTCAGCTGCTGATGGTCCAATGCCACAAACACGTGAACATATTCTATTATCTAAACAAGTTGGTGTTCCAAATATTGTAGTATTCTTAAATAAAGAAGATCAAGTTGATGATGCTGAATTATTAGAATTAGTAGAGTTAGAAGTTCGTGAATTACTTTCTGCTTATGATTTCCCAGGTGATGACATTCCAATTTGTCCTGGTTCAGCTTTACAAGCAATTGAAGCTATTTCATCAAATCCAGAAATTCGTCGTGGTGATAACCCATGGGTTGATAAAATTTACGCATTAATGGATGCTGTAGATGAATACATTCCAACACCAGAACGTGATACTGAAAAAACATTCTTAATGGCTATTGAGGACGTTTTCTCAATTACAGGTCGTGGTACTGTTGCAACTGGTCGTATTGAACGTGGTGTTGTAAAAGTTGGTGAAAATGTTGAAATCGTTGGTATTGGTGACACACAAACTACAACAATTACCGGAATTGAAATGTTCCAAAAAACATTAGACGAAGGGTTCGCAGGTGATAATGTTGGTATCTTATTACGTGGTGTTACACGTGAAGATATTGAACGTGGTATGGTATTAGCACAACCTGGTACAATTACTCCACACACAAACTTCGAATCAGAAGTTTATGTTTTAACAAAAGATGAAGGTGGTCGTCACACACCATTCTTTACTGGTTACCGACCACAATTCTACGTACGAACAACAGATGTAACTGGTGCGATTACACAATTTACAGCAGATGATGGATCTATTGTAGAAATGGTAATGCCTGGTGATCGTATTAAAATGACAGCAGAATTAATTTATCCTGTAGCTATTGAGGAAGGAATGCGATTCGCAATTCGTGAAGGTGGCCGTACTATTGGCGCAGGTGTAGTTTCTAAAATTGTTAAATAATTAAAAATTTTTATGGAAATAGAAACGAATGCAAAAATTCGTGTAAGATTAGAATCTTTTGATCATGAACTATTAGTTTCTTCATGTCAAAAGATTGTTAATATTTTACAAAATACTCCTTTAAATTCTATTGGAGTAGTTACATTACCAACTAAGAAACGCATTTATTGTGTTTTGCGTTCACCCCATGTTGATAAAGATTCACGCGAGCATTTTGAAATTCGAGTTCATAAACGAATCTTAGAAATTTATTATGATTCAGAAGTGCCTATTTTTGATTTATTATCAAAAGCAGATTTACCTTCTGGAGTCTTTTATCGACTTTGTTTATCTTAAAAAATTTATTCAATTGCTAGTCTAATCTAAGACTAGCAATTGAATAAATCTAAATTATGGTTCTCAGAGAAATTTTACTTTAATAAGAGTAAAAATTTTCTAAAATTATATTTGAAATGAACCGCAATATTTTGTAATTTAATATTTTTATAAGGTCTTATAAACTTGCTAAATATAGACAATACACATAAACCTAAATTTTTCTTTAAAATAGGCCTAATATTCGATATTTGACTTCTCTCAGAGAATATCTAGTTCTTTTCCATAAAACATCATTACCTATCTAATAAAGCATATATAAACAATCCTTTTATTAGATACTTTAGCTAATAGTAATCAAGAAAATATTATATGAGTTAGGCTAAATTTACCAATTAATTGATAACAAATTTCTAAGAAATATTTCAAATTTCATATATAATACTAATGTACAATAATATAATCATATATTAATATTATTTTCTTTATTTAATTGAAATATTTAGAAAGGACTATCAATTATGGATACTCGTTTAGTAGTAATCGCTGCACCATTATTAATTGCAGCATCATGGGCTTTATTTAACATTGGTCGTTTAGCAATCCAACAAGTTCAACGTTTAGGACGTTAATCTCTAGGATTTCAACTCACAAAAAATAGCCTTCGATAGAGATCTATTTCTCATTTTTGGTTTTTTTGAAACAAACCTTAATTTAAGATAATAAACAATAAAATTATAAAATAAATTATGTCACATACAGTTAAAATTTACGATACATGTATCGGTTGTACACAATGTGTACGAGCATGTCCTACAGATGTATTAGAAATGGTTCCATGGGATGGTTGTAAAGCCGGTGCAATCGCTTCTTCACCACGTGTAGAAGATTGTGTTGGTTGTAAAAGATGTGAAACGGCTTGTCCTACTGATTTTTTAAGTGTACGAGTATATTTAGGTGCTGAGACAACTAGAAGTTTAGGATTAGCATATTAAATTAAAAATAAATCAAAGAACAAAATTTTGTTCTTTGATTTATGAAAAAAAATTTTACAAATTTAACTTTAACGAACTCTCTAAATTTAAAGAGCCATTACTATTAAAATTGGTTTTTAGTTTTCTAGTTTATCTTACTAAATTATGATAACCAACCGTAACTGTGTAAACCTTTTCCTAAGAAATTTACTCCTAAGTAACAAATCCAGATAACAAAGAATCCTAAACCACCTAAAAGTGCAGTTTTTTTACCTTCCCATCCTTTAGTAATACGAGCATGTAAATATGTTGCAAATACTAACCAAGTGATTAATGCCCATGTTTCTTTTGGATCCCAACTCCAATAAGAACCCCAAGCTTCATTAGCCCAAACTCCACCAGAAATAATACCAATTGTTAAGAATGGGAATCCTAAACCAATGATTCGATAACTCCAATTATCGATACTTTGTAAGAGTTTTAATTTCCCAAGCTCAGCCATTTCATTTGAAGGTGATAATAGTTTTGCTTCATAATAGTCTAACATAATATTATAAAGTGGTAATGATGAATCATCAATAACTTTTAAATCTACATCTTTATTTCTAGAAATTACTAAGAATAATAGACATAAAAGTGATCCCATGATTAAAGTAGCATAACTTAATAACATCATGCTAACATGCATCATTAGCCAGTTTGATTGTAAAGCTGGGACTAAAGGGCTAGATTTTTGCATTTCAGGAGAAAGAGTTAAATTTGCAAACCCATTTATCAGTACTGCAACAGGAATTAAAATTGATCCAATTAATTTACTTTTTGTTTTTGTTTCAATAAACAAATAAATTGTTAATAACGACCAAGTTAAAAACAATAATGATTCATATAAATTACTTAATGGAAAATAACCTGCTACAATCCAACGTGAACAAAGAATAAAAAATAGTAATACATTGGCGATGATAGTACTAAATCGACCAACCTTTGACACTAGAGATGAGTCGCTAAACAAGGATAAATTAACCCAATAAGTTATCATTGCAAATAGCAAAATTCCAAAAACTATGTTTGATAAAAAGTTTTGAATTTCATTCCAATCCATGAAATTTCTCCAATAAAAATTTTTTAGTAAAATTATCTTCTATACTATCATTTTACTCAAAAATCATTCAATTTTGTCTATTTTATTCATTAAATTTTACGATTATCAAATTATTTTTTGAAAAATAGAAAAATAGGAAATTTAGAATTGACATTAATTTCTATTTCAAAGTAATATAGTAGTAATTCGGATAAAATTAAAATATTATGTCATTATTAAGAAAATATGAAGTAATGATTCTTCTAACAGAAGAATTTAACGACAGTGAATTAAAAACTTGGGTATTTAATTATGCAAAAAGTTTAAGAAAATTTAGCGTATGTAATATATCTGTAATTTCGCGTGGTAAGCATAATTTAGCCTATCCAATCAGTAATCGACAAAAAGGAAATTATATTCAATTAAACTTCTCAAGTATGCCGAAATATATTAATAATTTTTCGCATATTTTAAAAATGGATTCAAATGTTTTAAGATTCCTTGTTTTTAATAAACAACTATAATTTAATTAAAAATTTTTAATTAAATTATTTGTAATTAGAGAAAAGCTATGCTAACATGTAACTAGTTTTGATATCCTCAGTAGCTCAGTGGTAGAGCAATCGGCTGTTAACCGATTGGTCGTAGGTTCAAGTCCTACCTGGGGAGTATTTTAAATATAATGAAAAATGAAAGGAAGCTTTGATAAATTAAAAATTGGAAATAAATCTTTTAATTCTCGTTTAATGCTTGGAACGGGAAAATATAAAACAACTAATGATGCAATTCAAAGTATTGAAAGTAGTCAGTGTGAAATTGTGACAGTTGCCATTCGACGGTTACCCACGAATTTAAAAAATGATACAACTAGCTTCTTAGGGAATTTAGATTGGAACAAACTTTGGTTATTACCAAATACAGCAGGATCTCAAACAGCAGAAGAAGCAATCCGAATGGCTTTTCTAGGTCATGAATTAGCTTGTCAACTTGGTCAGGAAGATAATTTTTTTGTTAAATTAGAAGTCATTTCTGATCCTAAATATCTTTTACCAGATCCATTAGGAACTTTAAAAGCTGCTGAATTTTTGATTAAAAAAGGTTTTACTGTTCTTCCTTATATTAATGCAGATCCAATGTTAGCATTACATTTAGAAGATCTTGGATGTGCTACTGTAATGCCTTTAGGATCACCTATTGGTTCCGGGCAAGGTATAAATAATTTAACAAATATTAAAATTATTATTGAAAATTCAAATGTTCCAGTAATTGTTGATGCAGGTATTGGAACTCCAAGTGAAGCTACATTAGCGATGGAACTAGGAGCAGATGGAGTTCTATTAAATACGGCCGTTGCACAATCGAAAAACCCTGCACAAATGGCCCATGCTATGAATTTAGGGGTTCAAGCTGGACGATCAGCATATTTAGCTGGTCGTATGGATAAAAAAAATTATGCAATAGCAAGTTCTCCTTTAGATCAAATTAGTAAATTATAATAAAAAAATTTATAAATATAATTGTTCGAATATAATTTTTATTCGAACAATTATATTTTTTAATTATTTAATAGTTCCATTAAAAACAACCATTAAATCTTTTAATTAGCTTTTTTTCTTAAAGAATCGAGTTGGTCGACCCCCAGCAGTTGGTTGTAATTCATCATTGTCTAAATTTGAATCATCTAAATCTGAACCATTTGTTGAACTATCATCAACTGATGGTGTTTCAGATTTTGTAACTGTTGAGATTTGTTCTTGCTCATCTAATTCTCCATCTAAAAGACTTGGATCTACATCACTGAAATCAACTCTAACTTCGATTTCATTAGTGTATTTCATTAATGTGCCTTCAACTTTTTTACGAGTTACATGAATCTTTGTATTTGGATATAAAGTTTTTGATAAACATTGTTCAGCTAATGTATCTTCTAAATACTTCATAATGGCACGTCGTAATGGACGAGCACCATAAATAGGATCATAACCTTCATCTGTTAAAAAGGCTTGAACAGATAAATCTACAATTAAATTAATTCCTTTTTCTTTTAATCGATTTTGAACTGATTTAATCATTAAATCAGCAATTTCCCAAATATCAATTCGAGTTAAATGATTGAATACTACAATTTCATCAATACGGTTTAAAAACTCTGGTCGGAAGAAGTTTTTCAACTCATCATTTACTAATTTTGTTACTCGTTCAAAGACTTCAGGATCTTTAATTGGTTCTGGTGTTGGTTCCCAACCTGTAACTGCATCTGGAGTTATTTTAAATCCTTCACCTTGTTCTGATTTTGATTTAATGCCACTCTCTCTTTCAATAATTTTTGCTCCTAAATTCGTAGTCATAATAAGTAGCGTATTTGTAAAATCAATCACGCGACCTTTTGAATCTGTTAAACGTCCATCATCTAAGATTTGTAATAATAAGTTAAATACATCCGGGTGAGCTTTTTCAACCTCATCAAATAGTACAACTGAATATGGTTTCGAACGAACTGCTTCTGTTAATTGGCCTCCTTCATTATAACCAACATAACCAGGTGGTGAACCAATAAGTTTAGCTACAGTGTGTTTTTCCATGTACTCTGACATATCTAACCGAATCATACTTTCATCACTTCCAAACATATAGTCGGATAAAGTTTTTGTTAATTCAGTTTTCCCAACACCCGTAGGACCAGCAAAAATAAAACTTGCAATTGGTCGATTTGGATTTCGTAAGCCTACTCGTGCACGACGAATAGCTTTTGAAACTGCAACAACTGCGTGTTTTTGCCCAATAAGTCGTTCGTGAAGAGTGTCTTCCATTTTTAATAAACGAGCTGATTCTGAGCCTGTAATTTTCGTTACTGGAATTCCAGTCCAATTTGAAATTACATCAGAAACATCAGTTTCTGTAACCATATCTACATCACGACGGCTAAAACCACGTGCTTCGTTAGTTAAAGCAGATTGTTTCATAATTCGAATATGTGTTCGAACTTCCATTTCATGATCTAATAATTGCTTAGCAGCTTCAAAATCATGCTCTTTGATACAATCTTCTTTATCTTTAATGGTTTCTTGTAATTCGTACATTAAACTTCGTAAACCTAATGGTAAACGACGGTTTTCTAAACGAACTCGAGCTCCAGCTTCATCTAAAACATCAATAGCTTTATCAGGTAAATAACGATCTGCTACATATTTATCAGAAAGAATAGCAGCTTGTTCTAAAGCTTTATCATGATAACTTAATGTATGGTGTTGTTCAAATTTTGATCGTAAACCACGTAAAATTTCAATTGTAGTACCTACACTTGGCTCTTCTACATGAACTGGTTGGAAACGTCGTTCTAATGCTGGATCACGTTCAATATATTTGCGATATTCATCATTAGTTGTTGCTCCAATACATCTGAATTTTCCTCGAGCTAAAGCTGGTTTTAAGATATTTGCAGCATCTACAGCACCTTCTGCAGCACCAGCACCTACTAATGTATGAATCTCATCGATTACAATGATAACTGCAGAATCATTTTGTGCTTCTTCTACAATTCGTTTTAATCGTTCTTCGAATTCACCACGGTATTTTGTACCAGCTAGAATTGAGCCTAAATCTAATGCCATGATTAAACTACCATCTAAGAAATCAGGAACTTTCTCTGTTAAAATTAATTGAGCTAGTCCTTCTGCAACAGCAGTTTTTCCTACACCAGGTTCACCAATTAGAACCGGGTTATTTTTAGTACGTCGAGCTAACACAGCAATAACGTCATCGATTTCTTTTTCACGACCAATTACTGGATCTAAGTTTCCATCAATCGCTTCTTTCGTAACATTTTCTGCATATTCATCTAACGTTGGAGTTGCACTACCTTTTTTATCACGCTCAAGTAAGAATTTTTCTGCCTGTGTTAAAGGACGTAAGATTTCTTCTTGCGTCTCCTCAATGTATGTTAGAATTAAATTTCTTAACTTATGAATATCAACATTTAGCTTATCTAATGTTCTCATTGCTACACCATCTGATTCAGCAATAAGAGCTAATAAGATATGTTCAGTACCAACAAAGTTTTGTCCTAAATCTTTGCCTTCATGAACCGCCATTTCAAGTACCCGTTTGGCTCTTGGAGTAAATGGAATTTCTGAAGCGACGAAACCAGTTCCGCGCCCAATATATAATTCAATTTCTTTTCGAGCTTTTTTTAATGTAACTTTTAATTTTTTTAAAGCTCGTGCTCCGATGCCGTGGCGCTGCCCAATGACACCTAACAAAAGTTGCTCGGTACCAACAAAGTTATGACCCATTCTTCTGGCTTCTTCCTGAGAAAGCATGATAACTTTGATTGCGCCTTCAGTAAATTTTTCAAACATAGATATTTCTTTTATCTTTGAAGTATTTCAATTCTATTCACTTTAAGATATAATTATATTACAATCTATGAAATATGTATAGCTTTTTTGATAAAATTTTTAATTGAATTTTTACTTTAAAACTTTTATAATAGAAAAAATCATTGAATCTGGCGGTATGGCCAAGTGGTAAGGCAGTGGATTGCAAATCCTCTATCCCCAGTTCGAATCTGGGTGCCGCCTGAAAAAACTTAAATGATAAGATTGTTTTTGGATTCAAATCGATTTATACTACTAAACAGTAGTATCTCAGGGAATGTGGTGGAATTGGTAGACACGACGGACTTAAAATCCGTTGCCTAGTGATAGGCGTGAGGGTTCAAGTCCCTCCGTTCCCAATAATAAGTAACTTTGAATAAATATGGTTGAAATTTAGCTCTAAATCTTATATAATCAGGCTTTGTATCCGATTAATTTAGTTTAATTAAAAATTATGTTTATTCTATTTATAATTAGTTTTAATTATTTTTGCTATTACAATTCTCAAGCTAAAACAAGAGCTACCTATACTCAAATTTACTATACTTCTAAATCTAATACTGATAAAAAGAAACTAGGTCGAAAAACGGTTATTACTAAGAATTTGGTCAAGCAGGTTTTAACGTTAAAAGAAGTCCAAAATTTATCGATAGTAGACATAGCACGTTCATTAAATAAGTCTCGTAACACAATTTATAAAGTATTGAAAAACAACTTAGGTTACCGTTATTGGGGCGATGAAAATAAAACAATTGCTCAATCTGAATTAAAAAATATAATTATTAAACCAACTAGACCAAACCCATTAGAAATGGAACAATTAGACTTTTGCTTTGACTTTAAAATCGAAGGCCCAGACCCATGGACACACGCTGCGGTTAAGCATCCATTCGGATCAGAAGCACTAATTAGTCGAAGTGACAAAAAATACAGAAGTCTTATTATGCTTTCATATAATATTGGTCGTCGAATTATATCTAAAAAATATAAATTTTATACTAAAGTTAAATTTGGTAATATTATTCATATTATTGATTTATTTTACATTCCGTATCAACCATTTCCTTTAAATACTCAGCAGCAATTTTATTAGAAGCAGCCCCAGCTGCAAACGATCCTACATCACCACCAAGTTCTGATGCCATGTTTATCGCAGCTGTATCTTCACCAAGTTTCCAGAGTCGATCTCGCCATTGAACATCACTTTGAGCTGTTTCTAAATACTCTCTAGCAACTATTAAATTATCTAAAGGAGTTTTAATTTTATCTCCGATGTTTGGTATTTCATTAACTTCCATTGCGCTCCCAGCAGTGAAAGCAGGCCACCTACGAGGATTTACAGGAATTAACGCCGCTTCTGCATAAATATTTGGAAAGAAAGAATACGAACCCTCAGATTCAGATTTAGAACTAGGTTCTAAAATTTCTTTCATTTCACTATAAAAATCATCCATGATATATTAAATTTTTTTGTAAATTTGTAAAAGAAAATGCTATTATAATATCAATTTAAATTTCTATAAATTTTAATAAAAATCCACAAAAAAAACCATGTGTAAAATGGACTTCGAATGTCAGTAATAGTACTAATCATCTCGTTAATTTGTGAATCAAAGTAATCTGAAAAAAATACATTCATTAAAATAAATATAATGTTAATATAATGTTAATAGAATTATAATTATAATTAAAAAACATGTTAATAAATTAAAATATTTTAAAAAATATTTTAATTGGTGGTAATCCACCTTCAATTAATTTAAAACTGCTATCAATAATTTTACAGTTTTCAAGATAAGCTTTAGAGAAAGAAACTTCCTCGAATTGACAAAAAGAGAAAGTTACCGAATCTAACTCAGATTTGGCTAAATTTGAATTAATAAACTCACAACCCTGAAAATTACATTGACAGAGATCACCTTCTTTTAAGTTTGACTCATTAAAAATACATTTATTAAATTGACAATTTGAAAAACATGAATTTATTAATTCACATTTATCAAATGTAATATTATTAAAAGTGCAGTTTGTAATTGTAAAAAAATTTATTCGTTTTTCAGATAAAATTTCTTTTGAAAAAGTTTGATCTTCTAATATTAAATTTGGTTTTAAATTTGAAACTAAGTCGTTTAAAAGTTTTGCCATTTAAATATTTTTTATATTATTAAGTCTCGTGGTTCGTACTTATTCTCAGAGATTCCTGCAATTAGCTTATAAGGTACTTCTGTAAATATTGATAGAATCCCATTCTCTAGCAACCAATGAACTAATTTATCCTATAAGAAGTATACCATATAGATATTATACTAATCATGAATTAGCAAATAGATATAGAGATGAGTATTATTCCCTAAAACTAATTTATTGCCATTCTGGAGGCTTTTAGAAGGAGTTGGTATAGCCTGAGAGACTATAGTTTGTTATTAACCTGATTTTAATTTACCAAGTTAATAACTTATTTTTCAATCATTCATTACAGAATAGCTAAGAATACAAGATAAACCCACTAATTATACAAAGCAAGAGTTAGATGCAATGGATTATTTTTCTGGAACTGGTTTTTATACAAAACACCAAGATCCAAGTGTAAGACCTAATATTTTTGATAGTCGACAAAGTTTAGTGATAAAAATGCACGACGAAGAAATGCGATATAACTTTTTAAATAGTTTTAATCATATCAACAAATAAAACTATTTAAATTCAAGTATCCTACTTAATAGAATTAAAAATTATGTCAAATAATCCAGGTTTCAGAAATAAATACAAACTAAAACTTGCAAGACTGAGAAAAAACATTGTTTCAAGAATAACTTGATTATCAGATATCAGAAGAAGTATTCCAATTTATCTTGGACTTTGCCTTTATTTCTGCTTCTATTTGTGCTTCTAGTTCTCGATATTCTTTTTCTTTTCTCTCCAAAATTTCATTTACATCTTTTATATCTAAACTGGCTGTGATATGGTAAAGTTTCAACCAGTAGGAATCTTCACTTTCACCAATAAACTCTTCGATAGCTGCGTGTATGATTTCATTTGTGAACTCCGATACAATAATATAGGGGTATCCAGGAGGTAAGAACTTTTTCTCTTCCATAAGAACGTCTAGAAATCGAGGCGTTGTTACTTCTACCAAATAATTTGAACCATCTTCTAAGGTAACAATAACATCTAAAGAACCTTTACCATCGACTAAATCTCGAAGTGGAATATCGTATTCTATCTCTTTTACTTTCATCATTTCATTTAATAAAATTTAGTATATTATTCACTGTATTGCAATTCTACACCATAGAATTTTTTCGGTTTAGAGCAAGGTCCCAAAAGTAGTGAAAATGTTTTACATATTGTCGATCTGGCATACGTTCCGTCACATGAAAAAGAAGTTGTCAAAGAATATTGCCTCAAAGGAGCAGAAGATGCAGGTAGTTCAGACGGAATCCAATTCTTAAATGATAATAAATAAGGAGTGAAATGGAAACTAAAAATAGGATTGAAAATTTTGAAGAAGAGATTCGTTTAAAAATTCGTAATCAGACTTTTACAAATGAGATTGATTTGGATCAGTATATAGAATGGAATGCTCTGGCTGGAATAATTTTTGTAAATTGTAGATTCGAAGAATTAGACTTACTCGGAAAGGTTTTTGGATCTTGTGATTTTAAAGATTGTAAATTTAATCATTTAAGTTTTCGGAAATGTCAATTTTCGAATTGTAAGTTTGAAAACTGTCAGATAGTGAATTCTGACCTAACTAGAGCAGAATTCGACGATAGTAGTTTTAGAAATTGTGAATTTCTAAAGAGTAATTTAGCAGCGAGTGATTTTCGAAGGTGTGAATTGATTGAAACAACATTTAAGAATAGTAATTTAGACCGCATAGTAGCGCGAGATATAAAATATTAAAAATGACATTATTTATTCAAACCCGAAAACGAGTCTTGGAAATTAATGATGCTTATATAATGGCATTAAGTTTGTTGATATTTTTTACCGTAGGTAAAATTTTTAAAGCAGTAATTGAAAAGCAAAAACGAAATAATGCTAAAAATATAAAAATAGTTAATCCAAGAGGCGGAAGTCTTGGACTTGAGTTTTCTGACGATACGGAGTTGGCCAATACGATATTATCATGTATAGATGATAATGAACGCTACTTGGTAAAACATCCAGAATTAACCAAAATAGTTTTTGCTTTAGTTAAGGCAAAAATAAAAAAGGAATCCTTAATATTGACGCCAAATATGATGCGTTTTTTAGCTTTGAAATTGATAAATAATGATCAAACGGTAATCGTAAAAATTGGTAATATTGTAGCTTCATCAAATAATCGAGCTCGATTCTTTAGTCGAGTAATCGGATCTGCTATAATTGGATTCGTAGGAGCTTTCCTTGCAGGAATCCCGTATATTATTTTGATGTTCTTGTTATACGATGCCACCGAAAATTGTGGTTATAAATGTTCAGATTATTTTGAGAAACTTCCAAAAGAGGGGCCCCATAAAGTTTATGGGAAAGAATCAACTGGTCATATTTTTATTGCAGGAAACGATGATGCTCGCCAACTCGAAATCTATATACCATCAGGAGCTACACAGGAAGTATCTGTTAGCAGTAATGGAGAATTAGAATTAAAAACGACAAAAACTTATAGTAAAGTTCGTAAGAAAGCAAAAGTAGTAAAATTTTCTGACTTTAAAAAGATTGACCCTGTTCTTTCAAATTTTGAAAATTTACCAGAACCTGAGGTTCCGTAAAAATATTGTCCACTTAATGACGTTCATGAGATTATTGATATCCGAATAGACTAAACAAAATGTAATTTCTATTAAATCGTATTGCTGAAATCGCTTGATGGAGTTATAATTGATGTAAGTGCTTCTTTTAGTGAATAGTAACAGTTAATTATTGCTATTCACTAAAATTATTTTTTATTTGACCTTAGCCACTCAAACCTACTTATTTCCGACTTCATTTTACTTTAAGGCATATATCGATATAAGACCATAAAGATAAAACTGCTATTTTATTTTTATTTTAAATTTAGATATTTTAAATTTAGATAAACGATGAGTGAGAGTAAACTATTGGATAGAAATGAATATTTGATTTCTTATTGCTTAGATTTGATGGAAAACTTTGGCATTGAACTATCTTCCCAGGAGGTCCCCCCCCAAGTATTGTCGTCGATTTATAACGTTTCACAACTGAGTTCGAGATGGATCAGTGTGGTTCCGCTGAGTACACTAAAAATACCAAAGCAAAATTAGTTACCATCGAATCAATGGTAACTAGAATAAATTTACTCATTGGATGAATAAATTTATTTTTAAAAAAATTCAAGTCCTCGGTCTGTTAGGACATCTCAGCTCATATATTACTACATTTACACTTAATGCCTATCAAACGGTTAGTCTTACCGTGACCTTACTCACTTACGTGATGAGAATACTTATCTTGAGGTGGGCTTCCCACTTAGATGCTTTCAGCGGTTATCCACTCCATACATAGCTACCCAGCGTTTACCGTTGGCACGATAACTGGTACACCAGAGGTATGTCCTTCTCGGTCCTCTCGTACTAAAGAAGGCTCCTCTCAATATTCTAACGCCTACACCGGATATGGACCGAACTGTCTCACGACGTTCTGAACCCAGCTCGCGTACCGCTTTCATGGGCGAACAGCCCAACCCTTGGGACGTACTACCGCCCCAGGATGCGATGAGCCGACATCGAGGTGCCAAACCTCCCCGTCGATGTGAACTCTTGGGGGAGATCAGCCTGTTATCCCTAGAGTAACTTTTATCCGTTGAGTGACGGCCTTTCCACTCAGCACCGTCAGATCACTAAGACCGACTTTCGTCCCTGCTCGACTTGTAGGTCTCACAGTCAAGCTTCCTTATGCCTTTACACTCTAGATACGATTTCTACACGTTCAGAGGAAACCTTTGTGCGCCTCCGTTACCGTTTGGGAGGCGACCGCCCCAGTCAAACTGCCCGCCTGAAACTGTCCTTTGACCAGATAATGATACAAAGTTAGAAATCTAACATTACAAGAGTGGTATCTCACTGATGACTCCAATATTCCCGCAAGAATATTCTCAACGTCTCCCACCTATACTGCGCAAATAAAGTCCAATTTCAATCTCAAGTTACAGTAAAGCTTCATAGGGTCTTTCTGTCCAGGTGCAGGTAGTCCGCATCTTCACAGACAAGTCTATTTCACCGAGCCCCTCTCCGAGACAGTATCCAAATCATTACGCCTTTCGTGCGGGTCGGAACTTACCCGACAAGGAATTTCGCTACCTTAGGACCGTTATAGTTACGGCCGCCGTTCACCAGGGCTTCAGTCATCAGCTTCGCAAGGCTAACCAACTTCTTTAACCTTCTGGCACTGGGCAGGCGTCAGCCCCCATACATCGTCTTACGACTTAGCGGAGACCTGTGTTTTTGGTAAACAGTTGCTTGGATCTTGTTATTGCAACCTTATAAATAAGGCACTCCTTCTCCCGAAGTTACGGAGTCATTTTGCCGAGTTCCTTAGAGAGAGTTATCTCGCGCCCCTTAGTATACTCTACCTACCCACCTGTGTCGGTTATGGTACAGGCATTTATTGTTTATGACATTGCGAGCTTTTCTTGGAAGTCTGACATACACTGCTTCAATGCCGTAGCATCTCGTATTCACGCCTCAACTCAAAACGTTTTCTCCGTTTCTCATCATCTCGAACGTTTAAACCGGTAAAACCAATATCCGGCCAGTTTAGCCTTCTCCGTCCCTCGATATCAACAAAAAATGGTACGGGAATATTAACCCGTTGTCCATCGACTACGCTTTTCAGCCTCGCCTTAGGTCCTGACTTACCCTCCGCGGACGAGCCTTCCGGAGGAAACCTTGGGTTTTCGGGGTATAGGATTCTCACCTATATTTTCGTTACTCAAGCCGACATTCTCACTTCTGCTTCGTCCATATCCGCTTCCGCTAATACTTCGACCTACAACAGAACGCTCCCCTACCGATATATTTCATATATCGCACAGTTTCGGCAGATTACTTAGTCCCGTACATTTTCGGCGCAGGTTTACTCGATCAGTGAGCTATTACGCACTCTTTAAAGGATTGCTGCTTCTAAGCAAACCTCCTGATTGTCTATGCACTCCCACCTCCTTTATCAC